GATAGTCAAACAAACTCATTAGAAGAAGTTTCTCGTAAAATTTTCAGTGCACATTTTGGTCAATTAGCAATTATCTTTTTATGGATTAGTGGTATGCACTTCCATGGTGCATATTTTTCTAACTATTCGGCTTGGTTATCAGATCCAATTAGTATTAAACAAAGTTCACAAGTAGTTTGGCCAATTGTTGGTCAAGAAATTTTAAACGCTGACGTTGGTGGTAACTTCCAAGGTGTTCAAACAACATCAGGCTGGTTCCAAATGTGGCGTGCAGAAGGTATTACTAGTGAAGTAGAATTATACTGGATAGCAATTGGTGGATTAGCTATGTCAGCAATTATGTTATTTGCTGGATGGTTTCACTATCATAAAGCAGCACCAAAATTAGAATGGTTCCAAAATGCGGAATCAATGATGAACCATCATTTAGCAGGTTTATTAGGTTTAGGCTGTTTATCATGGTCCGGTCATCAAATTCATATCGCATTACCAATTAATAAATTATTAGATGCAGGTGTATCGCCACAAGAAATTCCATTACCACATGAGTTTTTAATTAATCGTGACTTAATGGCACAATTATACCCAAGTTTTGGTAAAGGTTTAGCACCATTTTTCAGTGGAAATTGGGGTGAATATTCTGACTTCTTAACATTTAAAGGTGGTTTAAATCCTGTAACCGGTGGATTATGGTTAAGTGATATTGCACATCATCATTTAGCGTTATCAGTTTTATTTATTGTTGCTGGTCACATGTACCGTACTAACTGGGGTATTGGTCACAACATGAAAGAAATTTTAGAGGCTCATAAAGGTCCATTTACTGGTGAAGGTCATAAAGGTTTATACGAAATTTTAACGACATCATGGCATGCTCAATTAGCTATTAATTTAGCAATGATGGGATCATTAAGTATCATTGTCGCACATCATATGTACGCAATGCCACCATATCCATATCTTGCTACGGATTACGCTACAACATTATCATTGTTCACACATCATATGTGGATTGGTGGCTTCTGTGTTGTAGGTGGTGCAGCACATGGTGCTATTTTTATGGTTCGAGATTACACGCCAGCAAATAATTATAATAATTTATTAGATCGTGTGTTACGTCACCGAGATGCAATTATATCTCATTTAAACTGGGTTTGTATTTTCTTAGGTTGTCATGCCTTTGGATTCTATATTCATAATGATACAATGCGAGCACTTGGTCGACCACAAGATATGTTCTCTGATAAAGCAATTCAATTACAACCAATTTTTGCTCAATGGATCCAAAATATTCATTTATTAGCTCCAGGAACAACAGCGCCTAATGCTTTAGCTACAACAAGTTATGCTTTTGGTGGTGATGTTATTGAAGTTGGTGGAAAAATTGCGATAATGCCAATTAAATTAGGTACAGCCGATTTCATGGTACACCATATTCATGCTTTTACAATTCATGTAACAGTATTAATTTTATTAAAAGGTGTATTATATGCACGTAGCTCTAAATTAATTCCAGATAAAGCTAATTTAGGTTTCCGTTTCCCATGTGATGGTCCAGGTCGAGGTGGTACATGTCAAAGTTCAAGTTGGGATCATGTATTCTTAGGTTTATTCTGGATGTATAATTGTATTTCAGTTGTAATTTTCCATTTCAGTTGGAAAATGCAATCAGATGTTTGGGGATCAGTTACTCCAGATGGAACAATTGCACATATAACAGGTGGAAACTTTGCACAAAGTTCTATTACTATCAATGGTTGGTTACGTGATTTCTTATGGTCACAAGCATCACAAGTAATTCAGTCATATGGTTCAGCATCATCTGCTTATGGTTTAATTTTCTTAGGTGCACATTTCATTTGGGCATTTAGTTTAATGTTCTTATTTAGTGGTCGTGGGTACTGGCAAGAACTTATTGAATCAATTGTTTGGGCACATAATAAATTAAACTTTGCTCCGACAATTCAACCTCGAGCATTAAGTATTACTCAAGGTCGAGCTGTTGGTTTAGCACACTATTTATTAGGTGGTATTGGAACAACTTGGGCATTCTTTTTAGCTCGTGCAGTTTCAATTACGTAATAAATTACAAATTACATAGAATAGAACATTAATTATGTAATAAAAATTTCTAAGTTCAATTTTATTTACAACTATAAATTATATAAAAAGGTATCTAACGATTATGGCAACTAAATTTCCAAAGTTTAGCCAAGCCCTTGCGCAAGATCCAGCAACTAGAAGAATTTGGTATGGTATTGCTACTGCTCATGATTTAGAAGCTCATGATGGTATGACAGAAGAAAACCTATATCAAAAAATCTTTGCATCGCATTTTGGACATCTTGCAATTATTTTCCTTTGGACTGCAGGAAATTTATTCCATGTAGCATGGCAAGGAAATTTTGAAAAATGGGTTTCAAACCCACTAAAAACACGCCCAATTGCACATGCAATTTGGGATCCACATTTTGGAGAAAAAGCTTTAAAAGCATTTAGTAAAGGAAATACATACCCTGTAAATATTTCATTCTCAGGTTTATATCAATGGTGGTATACAATTGGATTTAGAACAAATCAAGAGTTATATCGAGCTTCCATTGGTGTATTATTACTTGCAAGTGTTTTATTAATTGCTGGATGGTTACATTTACAACCAAAATTCCGTCCAAGTTTATCTTGGTTTAAAAATAATGAATCACGTTTAAATCACCATTTATCAGGTTTATTAGGATTTAGTTCATTAGCTTGGACTGGACATATTGTTCACGTAGCCATTCCTGCATCTCGAGGTGTTCATGTTGGTTGGGATAATTTCTTAACAACTCCACCTCATCCTGCTGGTTTAACACCGTTCTTTACAGGAAACTGGACTGTGTATGCTGAAAATCCAGATACTGCTGAGCATGCGTTTAATACAGCAGATGGTGCTGGTACAGCGATTCTAACGTTCTTAGGTGGTTTCCATCCACAGACACAATCTTTATGGTTAACAGATATTGCACATCACCATTTAGCAATTGCTGTAGTTTTTATTGTAGCTGGTCATATGTATCGAACAAATTTCGGTATTGGGCATAATATGAAAGAAATTTTAGATGCTCATCGTCCACCAGGAGGACGTTTAGGTGCAGGCCACGTTGGGTTGTTTGAAACCATTACAAATTCATTACACATGCAATTAGGTTTAGCATTAGCATGTTTAGGTGTTGCTACATCATTAACAGCACAACATATGTATGCTTTAACTCCATATGCATACTTATCAAAAGATTTTACAACTGAAGCAGCATTATATACTCATCATCAATATATTGCTGGATTCTTAATGGTAGGAGCATTTGCTCATGGTGCTATCTTCTTTGTACGTGATTATGATCCAGAATTAAATAAAGATAATGTTTTAGCTCGTATGTTAGAGCATAAAGAAGCCATTATTTCACATTTAAGTTGGGCAGCATTATTCCTAGGTTTCCATACATTAGGATTATATATTCACAATGACACAGTTGTTGCTTTTGGTCAACCAGAAAAACAAATTTTATTTGAACCTTTATTTGCAGAGTATATTCAAGCTGCTTCAGGTAAAGCAGTATACGAATTTAATGTATTATTAGCATCTTCAACTAGCCCAGCTACTGCTGCTGGAAATCAAGTTTGGTTACCAGGTTGGTTAGAAGCGATTAATAATCCAAAAAATGATTTATTCTTAAAAATTGGTCCTGGTGATTTCTTAGTGCATCATGCAATTGCTTTAGGATTACATACAACAGCTTTAATTCTTGTAAAAGGTGCTTTAGATGCTCGTGGATCAAAATTAATGCCAGATAAAAAAGATTTTGGTTATAGTTTCCCATGTGATGGTCCAGGCCGTGGTGGTACATGTGATATTTCAGCTTGGGATGCATTCTATTTAGCAATGTTCTGGATGTTAAACACAATTAGTTGGGTAACATTCTACTGGCATTGGAAACATATGACAATTTGGGCTGGAAATCCTGGTTTATTTAACGAATCGTCAAATTATATCATGGGCTGGTTACGTGATTATCTATGGTTAAATTCTTCACCATTAATTAATGGTTATAACCCATTTGGTATGAATAATTTATCTGTATGGGCATGGACATTCCTATTTGGTCACTTAATCTGGGCAACTGGTTTTATGTTCTTAATTTCTTGGCGTGGTTATTGGCAAGAATTAATTGAAACATTAGTTTGGGCCCACGAACGTACGCCATTGGCAAATTTAATTCGTTGGCGAGATAAACCAGTAGCTTTATCAATTGTTCAAGCTCGTTTAGTTGGTTTAGTTCATTTTACTGTAGGTTTTATTTTAACATTTGCTGCATTTGTTATTGCATCAACTTCCGGTAAATATGCATAATATAAAATATAAAAATAAGTAAGGGATATATAAATTTATCCTTTATTTATTTTTATATTTTATATAGAATTAAATGTATTTGTAAAAAAAAACAAAAATATAGAAATATTAAAAAGTCAGTAAAAAACGAATACAGTTGATTACTTAAAACTTCAAAAGACGTTTATATTCGGGTTTTTTTCAATTTTACTTATGAGTAATCTTCGCTTTTTAAATGTTAATGTTTTACCCGAAGAAAGTAATAAATCAATTGTTGATGAAAATCTACCGGGCAAGCCGGGACCGCTTAAAAATGTTAAGCTACCACAAATCACAAATACGCCGGGCATTTCTGAGTTTTAAGAAATTACAGGGTTAACTGGTTTTTTAGATCACTAAGACGTACCCGGTATTCCAAGCAAAGTAAGAAAAACTCTAGCTGCTGTATTGGTATGCGTAACAGTACTAGAAACCGGCTCTTTTTTGTTAGGATATATCTGTGGCTGAATTATTATCGTAATGTGTTACCATTATACTTTATTATTTTACCAAGGAATTCAAGAAGTAAACTCAAGATTTTCTCATAATATAGTTGTTATTATAATTAAGGGTTTAATTTAATATTCTAACTATTTTTTTATTATTCAAATATCAATTAAATGTTGACACAAAAATATTTTATATAGTATCATTTGAAGTATAAATATGTTATACTAATGTGAGTGGGTAATTAACTCAGTGGTAGAGTGTCTGCCTTACAAGCAGAAGGTCACAGGTTCAAATCCTGTATTACCCATTATCCATTGTTTTTATTCGGGCCTATCGTCTAACGGATTAGGACAGGAACCTTCTAAGTTTCTAATGTAGGTTCGATTCCTACTGGGCCTAAACTTTTTTTTACATTAATTTGTTTGTCTACATGGGTAGTGCGTCCATAACATCCTTCCTTTCATCAATAGATAAATCAAACAAGATAATCATAAATTGACAGAGAGAGATAAAACGATCATTAAATGTGTAAAAAGGAAAAAATTGCACAGTGCAAGTTAAAATTACAAACATGCATAAAGTAATTACATTATCATCAAACAAAGTTTGACAGGCGATAAAGACTTTTTTTTAAATGTTTTACCAATTTCCCTAAATTTAATAAAATTATTTTTTGGTGACTACCATGCATTATAATTTTTGAACGTATGTACAGCAGTTTATCAAGTAGGGCTGAGTTAACCGCGGATAATAGGATTACCGCTTTATTTAATATAAAATTTCCCTTTGTTTCAGCAAGTGAGAAGGATTTTATATTTTTTTTTGCTTTGCTTCTTGCCGTTTTATCTAATCTGCAGTTTTTACTTATGCGTTTGAACTCCTTTGTAATAATCTTATCTGAAACGAATGAAAATTCATTTTCATTCGTTTCAAAATAAACGCATAAAGGTTTAACAAATGTGCAAAATTTGTTAAACCTTTGGGATCAGAAACTTTTTGAACGCTTCAACGTTAAATTGAACAAGATATTGCCGTTTTCCACTGGGGTATAGCATCATCAATTTTAACATCTGCCATTTGATCCTCTAAGACATGCGTTGCAATAAATGCGCCGCATAACACACACGTCGTAGCCGTTAGCGGGAAGATTGGTCCTTGTTGCGTTAATTCTGTCGCTTTCTTGGCTTCTTCCGTACAAGCCTTACCGCCTATATAAAGACCAGATGTTTTTATGACAATAAGAAGTGCTTTTTCACTTTTTGATAACTTTTTACTTGTTTTAACGATCTTCACCACGTCTTTTGCACTCGCTACCGAACTGAAAAGTAACGTTGGCATAATAATCAGTGTACACTTTAAAACCCTTTTAAATACCAGTGATACTGATATTTTATTAGTATTTTTCTCTGTTGATAAATCGTAGTAATTTATCATATTTTTTTCCCTCCCACATAGTGGGAATAAAAATCAAAATGACGTATTTATACTTCAAATTATACCAAATAAAATATTTTTGGATCAACATTTAATTGATATTTGAATAATAAAAAAAAATTATGTGACTAAATCTGCAGGTGCTATCGCCCGAGAATTGAACTCGAATCACAGTTACACTGCGACGTTCGCAGTGCATAATGATAACAATCATCATGCGGAAGCACGAGGCAAGAATTTTATATTATTTTATCCTTTTAATTAACTTCCTAACGCCTAGTTTTATAAGCACAGGATAGAGGAGGTCATGTTTCAGGAATAATTTGTAGTACTTTTTCAGTTAAAATTAGAATTATCATGATAGTAATATAACCAATGATACAGCCAATTATTGTGCGTATAATTAATTCTTTGTACATAAATTTTATGTTTAGTTAGTAAATTTTGACTAATTATACAATTATGAAGTATATCTGTACTCCTATCTATTATTAGATATTAAAAAATTAAAAAGTATTATTATTAAAATAATAATACTTTTTAATTTTTTAATATTACTCGAATCTTTGTTTTAAGCGACTTGCTTTTCCACGTAAATTACGTAAATAATATAATTTTGATCGACGCACTTTTGCATGTCGTATTATTTCAATCGAAGCAATTTTTGGTGAATGAATTAAAAAAATTCTTTCAATACCAATCCCTTGAAGTACCTTTCGAACTGTTATTGTTGTATTTATTGAACTATTTTTTTTAGCAATAACTGTTCCTTCATAAAATTGAACTCGTTCTTTATTTCCCTCAATAATTTTAACACCAAGTTTAATACTATCTCCAATCTGAATTTTTGGAAGATTTGGTTTAATAAAATTCTGATGTAAATTATCTATTACTTTTTGATTATCGAACTTAAGCATAAAATTGTAATATAGGACTTTATTAATTAATTAATGTTTATATTACAATTTTATCAATAAAAAAACAATATTAAAAATTCTTCATTTGCATTCGACTGGGTTCGAACCAGTGACGTTCCAGAGGAAAACGGATTATGAGTCCGGTGCCTTCAACCACTCGGCCACGAATGCTTATTGGAACTGATGGGAATTGAACCCATGTCCATCTAAAGTGTATTAATATATGCGCATTTACAGGTTTAGTTCAAAAACTTTGAACAAGATTTAAAATTTAAAATTATTCTAAACTATATC